GAGGAATAATTGGAACTATTGTCTCAAGCTTTTTCATAACAATTTCGATTAGAAATGTATTTTCCAGCATTTGACTCCGTACCGCTGAAAGATTCAACCGCACATTTGAAAAATAGCCCAAAAGGTGAAATGAACGCTCGGAGAATTGTTTTATTTGGATTGTTCTTGGTTGAGACCAAACATCAAAATTATATTGCCATAAACGGATAAGATAGTTTTTCCATTTATTCATCAAAAGAGACGCATTCTTTGAAGCCAAAATGGCTTTTCCTTGATATCTAACATAATGAATGAAAGGCTCCTTGAAGAATGATAATGCTAAGGTAGACGAAAAATCCTTAGCAAAGACTTCTACAAAATGTTCTATTTTTCCATAGAAATAGATTCGTTCAAAAAGAACGTTAAAAGATGTTAATCGTAAATGAGAGGATTTGTTACGTAGAAAAAGGAAAATAGATTCGTATTCACATACATAAAAATTATATAGGAACAAGAAAACTCTTAGATGACTTTTTGAAAAAGTAGAAATCAATTTTTTTGGAGTAATCAGGTTATTCCAATTACAAGACTCATAAAGAAACAACCTTAATAAGTGAAACAAAGGGGCATCTTTCGCCCAGTATCGAAAGACTTGAACCAAGATTTCCAGATGGATAGGATAGGGTATTCGTGCATCTGACACATAATTTAAATATGTTAATTTATCTTCAAAAAACGGAAAAATGGAATGAATTGATCGCAAATTTTTATAATATTTTATGATTTCTGCCTCCTCTGAGGAAGAGTTTAATTGTAGGGAAAGTGGAATTTCTACGACGATGGCAAAACCTTCTGATATTATTTGAGAATACAAATTTTTATTATAACCCCAAAATTGATTTTTTTTAGAATCATTAGCCGAAATAACAAAATGATTCTGTTGAGACATTCGAGTAATTAAACGTTTTACAATTAGTAAACTAGATTTATTGTCATAATCTACATTTTCCGAAAAAATAGATCCATTAAAACCATGACCATAAGCGAGTCCATAAATATACTCCCGAAAAATGAGTGGGTATAGGAAGTGCTGTTGGCGAGATATATCTAGTTCTAAATATACTTGATATTCCTCCATTTTTGAAATTCAATTTGGTCAAAGGATCAGGGATTCATTCGATTCTCAAATGATACATAGTGCGATACAGTCAAAACAGGGTATTATTATATATTTGAATATTCGAATTAGAATAAAAAACGAATATGATATGATGAATAGATACCTAGAAAACAAGTAAAACCCATCAACGGAATCTTTCTCCTCGCTTTTTCCATCTAAGCGTGCTCTAGGATAACAAGCCAGTTAGAAATCCTTTATTTTCTCAGCCCAATCGCTCTTTTGATTTTGGGAAAAAAAATATCTTTATCAATATACTCTTTCTTCTACACATTTATCGCCATCCCATAATAGAGAATAGCTATATAGTTAGGACTCATAACAAAAATCAATCAAAAATCTATTCGTGGCAAAAGCTTTTTCCACATCAAGCACTAATTGATTTTTAACATCCAATTAGATGGGACAATCATTCAAATAAAAAAGGAAAGCTCGTTACTTTTTGTTTCCCTATAATTGGAGCCACGAAGCTAAGCTCTATCCCTTTATTAATTCAACCCAACTAACTGAATTTTTTTGTTTCGATCCAAGAATTCAAACACAAATTTGAGACGGATCCACTGATCGAATAAGAATCCAATATTTTTTTCTTTAATTCACCATTCTATTGGTACGACATGCTGTTTTTTCCATTCATTCCTTTCCGGATCAGTCGTGGTCTTACAAACTCTACCGATGGTATGGACGAACCAATTGCTTCGTAGAAATGTGTAAAAAATTGAGTCGCACTTAAAAGCCGAATACTCTACCGTTGAGTTAGCAACCCTAAAAAAAAAAAAAAAAATAGAATGTGTCTATATTAATCACAATAAAAAAAGCCTATGGAACGCTAACGTGAATAAATTGATCGAGATTTATTCACGATCGGATTATATTGATTTGATATGTTGTTGTCAATATGAGTATTGAAAAACCAATACAATCGAGAAAACAACCGGATTAAAATTTTATAAAATGAAATCTTAATCTTAACTGAATCTTAATATTATTAAAATTAAATAGATTATTCAATTTTTAATTTATTATTCTAAACTAAAAAATTATAGAAAAAACTTCTTAATAGTCCCCCTGTTGTATGAAATTCACATCGAAAAACGAAATAGTCGCTCTCCCTTAAGACTCGGAAGAACCCTTTTCGTAAAATCTCGTTTGCTTAATAAGTTTCTACTGGAACACGAAAGGAAAAAAAAGCAATATAATATACAGACAGGACTGGTAACAAAAGTTATGATATTTGGCTCGATCTATGATCTCCGAAGGGATAGAAAAGAATACACCAATCGTAACGATCCCTAGGATTGATTATGGATACAACCCACAACCCAAGAATACGAATAGAAACGT